TTCATCGAACCATACGGATCGACCTAGCAATAATAGAATATATATTCTGTTTACTGAATCGCATAAAATTTTAGCCAACTCGATATATCTATTTCATACGTATGAACGGAGACGAGACGGAGGAATGAAGAGCATTTTCGACGCGAGTTCGAATTTGCGACAGGTACAAATATAAATAATTTGAGAAAATATTCCCGGAAAAAAAATTATGTCACTTACACATATGGAGTCTTGTATAGAATATCAAAATTGATCCAATTTCTACCTATTACTATGATATTATTATCCGATGGGATACCAAAAAAATAAATGGTTGAGATTCAACCTCCTCTCTATAAATGAGATCTATAAACGAGATAAAGACAGAATAATCAGAAGTAGTATAGAGTTTCCTTTTTTTTTACACACTAAATTTCATGTTCAAAAAAGAATTCGCGAATTCTTTTTGGTAGTGGGTGGAATTTATAGAATACGATTGAATTGCGTAATATAAATATACTAAGAATAGTATTGTATTTATTAAGTACATGCCGATACGGCTATCTATCCACATATCACACCTTTTCTTGTAATTTCATTTAGGGGGGGCAACATGGGTCACACTCCATCAAAATTCGTATTTTCTATTCAATATATTCAATGAAAAATTGAAACACGATGATTCTCTATAGGGATATGTACATTAAGAGAGAGGCCCGGCTCGGTATCCGGGTAACAATTTCTGTTCTGGGGTTTACATATACACATATATGTTGTTATAATTGATAATTGAAATTGAAAAGGATTGATTATTGAAAAAAAATGTGATTAGTCATCAATCAATTTTATTTTCTTTTGCCATTCAAGGAAACAAAATTTCAGTGGAGATAAAAATTGAGGAACCGTTCACTAATTCAAAGTAAATTGTTAATGGTTCCAATTTGCCCTGAATTTTTCAGTCTGTCGTCGGAAATCCATTTTTTCTACTCTCAATAGAAAAGAGAAGGGAAATTTTTAATGTATATTTTGAGATACAGTCAATCGAAGAGAATAATATAAACTAGATACAATAAAAAATCAAAAATAGGAATAAAAAAGGGATAAGTACAACGGGATTCAAGATCAAAAAAAAAGCAAAAAAGGGTTAGTAATAGAATATGGATAATATTTTTAGCCATTTTGGATCCAATTTGGCGGCATGGCCAAGTGGTAAGGCGGGGGACTGCAAATCCTTTATCCCCAGTTCAAATCCGGGTGTCGCCTGATCAACAAAAGATTTTTTTTTCTTATCCTGCCGATCTAATTCGATGAATTCTTGCTCCGCAAGAAGCAGAGGCAAAGGACTAAGCGGGCGTGTCAATACTAAATTTTTATAACCCATAGCATAGGTTTTAGAAAAGACTGTCATTTTTTTCTCAAAATCTGGGTGTAGCCCAAACCCGTATCAATAGGAATGAAACAACTCTCACTTATTAATTTAATGATTGGTTCGGGTCATTTATTTGATTTTTCAATTGAATCAAATAAATGGTGAGAGTCAATTCCGGAATTCAGAACTAAGGTCAGAAATCTCGGTATACAAAGGTTCCTAAGAGGCACTCCGTTTTTGCTACTAGAATTGAAGAAGAGATTATACGAAAGACTATCATATCAAAATCTCTTACTCTTAAACTACTACCCTTATTAAAGTAGTGTCTCGCGACTCTATCGGGTATTAAATTAGATCGGATACGATGATGGGAAATCAATTTAGGAGTTGTGGAAAGGCCCGAGGATATTTTGTATCCAGACTAACGAGAGGCTATGAGTGCTCAGACATGCAATCAGAATGGTTGGTCTACTCTTATAGAGTAAAGGTCAAAGTTGAAAAAAAAAGAATCTATGTAGTAATAGTGGCGGTGGGTTTTCCCGATTCTTTCACAGAAAGAAAGACAGTAAGCTTAGATCAAATAGGAAATAGAGGTATCTGATAGATAGTTATCTATCTTGATGGTATATATATTTTTATGTTTTTGCTTAGTAAAGAAAGGTATTAAAACAAACAAAACAATAGGTCTTACTATTCTTACATGCTCCATTAGAAGCATTCCTTTGATATTTCCAAAGAAAGGGCGGGTGTATCATCGTATTTGTACTTAATGCTTCCTGATTCTACCGGAAATCAAAAAATATTGAAACTTGTTACGAGTGTATTCATTGAATTGGTTTGGTTCATCAATAGTCTTAAGTCAAAATCCTATTTTGACTCTGTGCCATTGATTCCACTATGATTATTAATCAATAATAGAATAATTCCTTCATAGAAATAGGGGACATAATTCACATGGATATAGTAAGTCTTGCTTGGGCTGCTTTAATGGTAGTCTTTACATTTTCCCTTTCACTTGTAGTATGGGGAAGGAGTGGACTCTAGGGCTGGGGCACTACTAATACTAATTGAGTAATCGATTGAGCAATCGAACTGGATCAATTCTTTATTGATCGTTTTGCGAAGCCTTAAAAAAAAAATGTCTTCAAAATT